AGATTATGTTTCGCAATTTCATAACCCAATTTTTCAATTTCTAAGTAACCTTGGATACAAATCACGATAATGTATATTGTTCCTCGAATCTGTCATTGAGAGGTAAAGGATTAAATCCTTTTAAGAAATAAAGTTTTTGATCGGAATATGAATCAAACCGAAAGACCCCTTAACTATTAAGGGGGTTAATAGAACGAATCACACTTTTACCACTAAACTATACCCGCTACAATGCGATTATTGTATACAAATGGACCTTTTGTCGATTTTGTCGAAGAGGGGAATTGGACGTAATCAAGATAGGATTAGAAAAGAATCATGAAAAAATGAGATTCCGAAAAGAAAGGGGCCTTATTTAAATAACTAAGTTCTCTCTTTTCTTTTGCTGGAGGAGTTTTGATAGATAGGGCTCGCCAAAACAAACCATTGAAATTATAACATAAAAATGCATTGTGTGTAAGAATTCATAGTTTTCTTTTTTGATTCCCCTAAGGTAGTAAAGTCAATCAAAAAAGAAGAAAGAATAATAAGAAATGACACAAAGTCCTTCTTCTTTTTTTTTGTTGTTCAACCATTTTTGTTTTCAAATCAGATAAATCATTTTATTTAGGATTCGTTGAAACAAAAAAAAAGGCCCGGCTAGGTACTGACCAGGCCAGGCCATGGAAATAAAAAGGCCCTTTCGAACAAAATCAAAGCAAAGAGGTCTTCTTTAGTTTTCTTTCTATTGTTTGTATCTTTTGAATCTTTCGCGTCCTTACTTTATCTAAATAGAATTGCTGATAAAAATTGTACATCGTTATATAATAAAGACAGAGAAAGAACGAATTTTTGAATCCTTAGATTATATGTAATGTAACATAGTAATTATCTTTTTCAATTGGGAGAGATGGCTGAGTGGACTAAAGCGGCGGATTGCTAATCCGTTGTACGAGTTTTTCGTACCGAGGGTTCGAATCCCTCTCTTTCCGTTTCCGTTGATCACTTGATATTTGATTTATCTTTCCAATTTTGCAAACTTTTTTCTAGTTAAACGCGTGGAATAGAAAAAATCCTAAGAAAATTTAAAAATCAAGCAAGGAAAACTGATTTTTTATTTTATTCTTCACGTCCAGGATTACGTCCTGGATCATTAGATAGGAATCCAAAGATGAAGAGAGAAACAAAGAATATCACTACTGTGTAAACGAAGAGTTTGAGAGTAAGCATTACACAAGCTCCAAGATCATTTTTTGAAAAAAAAAGAGAATAGATCCTCTATTTTTATACCACATATCGTGTTTTGACACCAAGAAATGAAGTGCTTTCTAGAAATAGAAAATAATTTTCAGAAATGAAAATTCATTTCATTTGTAAGAAGAGTCCTTCATTACATTACCAAACAAAAACTTATTTCATACCCACAATTAGATATTGTGGGGGACCCTAATAGGATAAGGTCTTTCACTGGAAAGGGGTCCGAATGGGAAAATGGGATGAGTCGGATTTATCGCAGCTATCCACGAATTTCAATTTTGAATCGAGGATTGATACTGTAAGACTTATCTGATCTTATCAATTGTTAGAATTTTTTTTTTTTTCTTGAATAAATCATGACTTTTCTACGATAGTATTAAAGATCTCATCGAAAACTTACAGCAGCTTGCCAAACAAAGGCTAAGAGAAAAAAGAGTAGAGGTATGACTGGCATAATATCTACGATTGGATTCAAAAAAGCATAGGCCTCGGGCAATTTGGCCAAGAAAGGACTACTCGAATAAAGAGTAGAATTAAGACAGATACAGATTAAACTAAAGATATTAAGCATAACAGACATTTTGTTCTTGGAGATAATTGCATTTTGATTGAGTTATTGATATAAGGAAAAATGAAGAAAGTAAGGTTGACAAAAAGATCCTTCTTTTTCTTTGAATCCACCCAATCAAAACTCCTCCAATTCTCAACAGAGAATAGAAGAAATTATACTTTCATACAATATCTTAATTGAATTCTATGTAATGATCAATAAATTCAGGTAAATTCTATACCTACATGTATAAAAATTCTAAAAAAAATCTAATCTATTTTATAGATATTTGGACTGAAATTGACGAACAACCAAGAACAATATTATTCTTTATTAGTGTCCAATAGAAATTGGGGCGTGGCCAAGTGGTAAGGCAACGGGTTTTGGTCCCGCTATTCGGAGGTTCGAATCCTTCCGTCCCAGAGCATATCCATTCTATCAGAATAAAGATTGCTTTTTTGAACAACGTTCTGTTTAAAGGTCTAATATTGGATAGAATGTGATTCATGTTTCTGATTTTGAATCGAAATGCGAAAGAACCAATATTCCCTATCCCAATTATTCATTTTCTGTGGATTTCTGAATTCTAAACAAGAGGGAGTTCTTAGTACTAATGAAATTCAATCAATGGGATTAAGTCTTTTAAGACTGGGTTAGGGTAAAATAAAAATAGGAGCAAGAACTTAATCTGGACTTGTTTGTCTTTGTACCTAG